ACAAACTGAACAAAATTATACCCATAACACCTATGTTAGCTTTTTGTCTGAATATAAACAAAACGAATCGCTTTCTAGATGATCCTTCTAGAATAAGGTGATTCTAACAACCGTTCTAGTTGCTTCGTTCTCTATTTCTATTTCACAGGATCCTAAGGAAAAGGGTTTTTTCCACCGAGCTAAAACAATATACCGATGTCTCTAGTAAACCAAAGTCATCGTTGACTAGCTATTTTGCTTCAATCTATTTCTTTAGAAATCCAAAAAAATATAGAAGGAAGGTTTAGTTACGATTATAAATTTACTTTCTATCTTCAGCCATGGATCCTTTACTCATACTTATTCAATTGGAAGCCTTGATCCAATTCACAAATTCTGTTTCGCAATCTCATAATCCAACTTTCAAATTTCTAAGTGATTCATGGATACAAATCACGAGAATGTGCATTTCTTTCTCGAATTTATCATTGATAGGTAAAGGATTTAATCCTTTTAAGAAATAAAGTTTTTGATCGGAATATGAATAAAACCGAAAGACCCTTTAACTATTTAAAGGGATAATAGAACGAATCACACTTTTACCACTAAACTATACCCGCTACAATATGATTATTGTATACAAATGGACCTTTTGTCGAACAAGAGAATTGAGCATGATTAAGATAAGATCTTCAAAGAATAATAAAAGGGTTTTCTCATGGGGAGAAAAAGATTTAATGAGATTCGGAAAAGAGGGATTAATTTAAATTAAAAAACGAAAGTTTTCTTGTTTGAAAAAGAAGTTTTAATAGATACGGATTGCAAAAAACAATAAAATCAGAACAGAAAAATGCATTGTGAAAGAATCGATAGTCTCTTTTTTTAATTCCGAAAATGAAAATAGAATAAGAATAAAAAATGTATAAAAAGTAGTTCTTCTTTTTGTTGTTGCTTGAATATAAAATATTGAATCATATTTAATTGAATACTAAATAATTAAAAAATAATGAAAATTAAATGTTATATTAACATATATTAAAATATAACATATAAGAAATAAAAAAAGCATTTTTGTTTTCAAATAATATCTCCAATAAATAATTATTTATCTGTAATTCGTTGGAACAAATAAAGGGGCCCAACTAGGTACTGACCAGGCCAGACCATCAGAATAAAAAGGGCCTTTCGAACAAAATCAACACTAAGATGGTCCTTCGTAATTTTTCTTTATTTAGATTGTTGGCACGTTCGAACCCTTCCTTTCGATAAAGGAAATTCCTTATTTGTGAATTGCTCTATATACTATAACTATTATATCTATATACTATAACTATTAGATTATAGTATATAAATATATATATATAATAGAGAAAGAAGAGAAAGAATCCTTAGATTATGTGTAATAATGTAATTATCTTTTTCAATTGGGAGAGATGGCTGAGTGGACTAAAGCGTCGGATTGCTAATCCGTTGTACGAGTTATTCGTACCGAGGGTTCGAATCCCTCTCTTTCCGTTGATGACTTGATTGATTTTTTCAAATTTGGAAAATCTTAGTTAAACCTGTGGAATCGATAAACTCCTAAGAAAATTTGAAAATTAACCAAAGAAAACCCTTAATATTTTATTCTTCACGTCCAGGATTACGCCCCGGATCATTAGATAGGAATCCAAAGATAAAGAGAGAAACAAAAAATATCACTACAGTATAAACGAAGAGTTTCAGAGTAAGCATTACACAATCTCCAAGATAATTTTTTTGAAAAAAAGAGAATAGATCCTCCATTTTTTTACCACATATCCTATTTTGACACCCAGAACTGAGGTTTTTTTCTAGAAATAGAAATGAATTGTCACAAATGCATTTGTTTTTCATTAACAAATATTTCCTTCATATCCAAATTTTTGGTAGACCCTAAAATAGGGTTAGGGTCTTTCACTGGAAAAAGTGTCAAAAGAATCAATAAATGGGGGGTAAACCGCGCGAGTATCCAAGAATCTCAATGTGCGAATCAAGGGTTCATACTCTAAAACTTATCTGATTTTTTATCAATTGTTAGAATTTTTTCTCGAAAAAATCATGTATTTTCTAGGATATTATTAGATTAGTAAGGATCTCAGCGAAAACTTACAGCAGCTTGCCAAACAAAAGCTAATAGAAAAAAAAACAGAGGTATGACTGGCATAACATCTACGATTGGATTCAAAAAAGCATAGGCTTCGGGCAATTTTCCGAAGAAAAAACTACTCGAAAAAAGGGCAGAATTTATATAAATACAGATAACGATATTAAGCATAACAGACATTTTGTTCTTGGAGATAATTTCATTTTGATTGAATTTTTGAGATAAGGAAAAAGGAAGAAAATTAAGTTAAGGTAGACAAAAAATCCCTCTTTTTCTTTGAAGCCACCCAATCAAAAATCCTACAATTCTCAAAGGAGAATAGAAGAAATCATACTTTCATACAATATCTTAATTGAATTCTATGTAATGATCAATAAATTAAGTTAAATTCTATATCTATATGTATAAAAATCTTAGTACCCATCTATTCTATACATATATAGATATTTGGGCTCGAGTTGACAAAAAACCAATATTACTAATATTCTATATTAGTTTACATTATAAATTGAAATGGGGCGTGGCCAAGTGGTAAGGCAACGGGTTTTGGTCCCGCTACTCGGAGGTTCGAATCCTTCCGTCCCAGAAGATTTTTATACTCTATTATTCACTCTATAGGAATAATAGAGCGAGTAGGAGTTAATCAGTATAAATTTAACTATCTGTGTCTGTTTGAATTTCATTACCAAATGATTAAGTTGCATAACATATAAAAATATGTTATGGAGCCAACGTCTTTTCTTTGAATTTCATTTTATTTAGGTATTTCGTGGTTGGCTCTAATAAAAAACTATGGAATGGTTGAGGCAGGGAAGATTTATCTTCTCCCTTTATAGTCACTTTATGACAAGATTCAATTATTGATTATTGAAATATTCCTCAACCCTATGTTAAACAAAATAGATCTAATGAGGAATATAATGAGGAAATGTTTAGCTTAGATAATATGTCTGTATGGTTTTATTTTAATGACAACAATCTTTAGATTTTTTTTGCGTAATCAGATGAAAAGAAACAAGATTCAAATCTTACCTTACATCATTTTTTGATTCATCTCGTGAAAAAAGATTGGATTTGTTTCTTCTTTTCTTTCATCTATATTATCTATTTTAAAGTAATAATGAGTCAATTAAAAAAGAAAGACTTATCAGATTAAACGTGCTACTTATTGTCCAAATTTCTTCAAGAAAAATAATGATGTCTAAATAGGAAACTTTTTTCAATTTAAATTAGAAATATTTTTGAAAGATTACTTGTAAGTTGAATCTTTGGTACTGAAAAAGTAGGAAATAGGTTAATCTTTCCTATATTAGTCTGCAGATTCAAAAAGTTTTTCGTTTATATATTTTATAATATAAATATATTTATAAATATATTAAATTAATTTTTAAGAATTTTTTATTTTTTTATGTATGTTAAAAATGCTGTCTTGCTAAGACTTTTTCAGCAAAATCGTTCTACATATAATATTTTTTTATTCTCTAAAATTCTATAAAAAAAGAATAAAAAGTCTAGATTACGATGTCTATTTACAACTGAACCAATGACTATTCATGATTCCATAATTGAATCAATTCCATACCGGTTTCAAATTAGAGGAATGTTATGGTAAAACTTCGTTTGAAACGATGTGGTAGAAAGCAACGTGCGACTTGAAGGACACGATCCGTTGTGGATTTTTACATCCACCATTTAATTTTCGATTTATCTAAGAATGAAGATGCTCTTGGCTCGACACCGTTTCTTCTGTTCCAATCGAACCCTTCGTTTTTTGTTGGGTTGTAAATAGTTCACGGTGGAGCTCGAGTCGAAAGGATTAAGTAATTTCTGGGGGGAAGGGATCTAGGGTTAATGCTAATCAATTGGAACAACTTCGTAAATGTATCTTCCATATATAGAAATCAAAAGGGTTCCGTTGTTCCATTCGAGCAAGTTTCCTATTCAAAAGTAAAACTTGTTGGAATTGATCAAACTTTTTCGATTCAAAGTGTATCACACGGGAATCAACTGTCCATAATATTCTTTGATAGAAAGAAATCAAATTCAAATACAAGGGGATGTTGCTGCCATTTTGAAAGTATTAAGAAGCACCGAAGTAATGTCTAAACCCAATGATTTTAAAAAATAAAGGATCCACAAGAACAAGTAAACACCGTCTTGTTTTAATTGTTTCGATAGTCTCAATAACTGGATCATTCTAAGAAATCAAAATAGGATTTTAAACGAGACAAACAAAAAAAGGGGGGTAAAGACCGCTCAATAACTAAAATTGGCTAAAGAAAAGATTTTTCCTTTGAGCTATTTGAGAGTTATCCAACTTGAGTTATGAGTACGAATGATTTCTTTTTCATTTTCACGAAGGAAAAAAGAAAACTGAAATTATAGTTATAGTATAATTTATTTTAGAGGCCTATTCGTCATTCTAATTTATTAGAATTGCATACATAGAGAAAACTTTGAATTAAATCATTTTTTTCTCGAGCCGTACGAGGAGAAAACTTCTTATACGGTTCTGGGGGGGGTATTGTTTATCTATGTCTATCCCAATGAGCCGTCTATCGAATCGTTGCAATTGATGTTCGATCCCGAAGAGAGGGAAAAGATCTTCGAAAGGTGGGGTTTTATGACCCAATGAAGAATCAAACTTATTTAAATGTTCCTGCTATTCTATATTTCCTTGAAAGGGGTGCTCAACCTACAGGAACTGTTCAGAATCTTTTAACGAAAGCGGAAGTTTTAAAAGAACTTCCGTCTAATCAAATGAAATTCAATTAAAGAAATACCAGGGGGGGTAGCGACTTATATATAACTTTGTATAATTTTTCTCTACTAGTTTTTTTTATTCCCCCCCCCCCTCCCCGTTCCATTCCTATTATCATTCCTTCCGGCAAATCCGATGGTTATAGTCTAGAACGACAAAACCATATTTTATTAATCCTATAAATATAAGGAAATATAAAATTTTGGTATTTTCTTCACTTCAATTGTGTGGTTTTCAGTAAAACTCGACTAACCAACAAGGAATCAAGTTTGGTTAGTCCAGATGGACTAAAAAATCCGCGTTTTTTCTTCAATTCTTCCATTTACACTTTTTGTATCTCTGTAGATTGTAGTATCAATCCAAGACAATTTTGCATATTATTGCATTGAAATTATTTGAATTTTTAAAAAGATTTCAATAGAAATATCTTTTGTTTTTTTTTCACTGTATTCTTTTCTCAACGTTTATATTGACAACAGTGTATTGAACAAATATAATTTATCGTGATAAGTGAAGTGGGGTCTATTTATTTCTGTCCCATAAGTTTTTTTTACTTTATCAAATGATGCTTTCATTTCTACAAGAGGTTTTTTGATTGAAAATAGATAATATAAGATAGATAATATAAGGGGTGCTTTATCAATTTTTGATAATTCGGTATATTTGACAATTCTGTATATATATTGCTTTTATCGGAGAATTTCTTGTATGATGATCTAATCAATTGATTTTTATCTTTCGAATCCATTAGAAAATATGTTTTTTTCTATTTGTTAGCTCAATGATATGATTAGCTCGTATAATCCTTATTGAAATTGAATTTCATTGATGTTGTTGATTCTTATTGTATCTATACATCCTTTAGTTGAAATTATCTATTCTCTTCGGGTTGCTAACTCAACGGTAGAGTACTCGGCTTTTAAGTGCGACTAGAATCTTTTACACATTTTGATGAAGTGATGAATTCGTCCATATCATTGGTAAAGTTTGGAAGACCACGACTGATCCTGAAAGGGAATGAATGGAAAAAATAGCATGTCGCATCGATGGAGAGTTCTGAGGATATTTCAGTCTTATTGGATCGGTACAAAACCTTGTTCGAATTCTTGGAACAGAACAAAAAAAGTTGGGTCGAATGAATAAATGGATAGGGCCTTATAGCTTCAATTAATTATCAGAAAGAAACCGGCTTCTATTCTTAAATTTATTTTAAATTTGAATAACTTCCCGATCTAATTAGACGTTAAAAATATATTAGTGCCTGATACGGGAAGGACTTCTCCCCAGTGAGGGGGATTCTATAATTATTTTAATGAATCCTAACTATTGGCATTCTCTATTATATTATGGAATTGAGGTGTGTGTGTGTAAAAGAAGAAGTATATTGATAAAGAAAGTCTTTTTTTCCGAAATCAAAAGAGCGATTAGGGTTAAGAAATAAAAGATTTCTAACCATCTTGTTATCCCATTATAATATAACATAGACAAATTAACTGAAATGGAAAAGAGAGAGGTTAGAGAATCTGTTGATAAGTTTACCTGTCTCCGGGGGTATCTATTTTTACTAGAATACCCTGTTTTGACTGTATCGCACTATGTATTATTTGATAATCCCCCAAATCTTCTACCTTTGGCTCAAATCAAATCTCAAATGGAGGAAATCAAAAGATACTTACAACTAGAAAGATATCAACAACACGATTTCCTATATCCACTTATCTTTCAGGAATATATTTATGCATTTACTCATGATCATGGTTTCAACAAATCTATTTTGTCGGAAAGGCCGGGTTATAACAATAAATTCCGTTTACTGCTTGTGAAACGGTTAATTACGCGAATGTATCAACACAATTATTTTATTTTTTTTCCTAATGATTCTAATAAAAATCCCGTTTTGGGGCGCAACAATAATTTGTATTCTCAAATCATATCAGAGGGGTTTGGATTTATTGTGGAAATTCCATTTTATCTACGATTAATATTTTCTCTAGAAAGGAAAAAGAAAAAGATAGTAAAATCTCAGAATTTACGATCAATTCATTCAATATTTCCCTTTTTAGAGGATAATTTTTCACATTTAAATCTTGTGTTAAATATTTTAATCCCCTACCCTGTCCATGTAGAAATTTTGGTTCAAACTCTTCGTTATTGGGTAAAAGATGCCTCTTCTTTGCATTTATTACGATTCTTTCTCAACGAGTATTGTAATTGGAATAGTCTTATTACTCCAACGAAAGTAAGTTCCCCTTTTTCAAAAAAAAATCATAGATTATTCTTATTCTTATATAATTCTCATGTATGTGAATACGAATCCATTTTCGCCTTTCTACGTAACCAATCTTCTCAGTTACGATCAACATCTTGTGAAGTTTTTCTTGAACGAATATTTTTCTATGGAAAAATCGAACGTCTTGTGAACATCTTTGTTAAGATTAAGGATTCTCAGACGAACCTATGGTTCGTCAAAGAACCTTGCATACATTATGTTAGGTATCAAAGAAAATCCTTTCTAGCTTCAAAAGCGACATCTCTTTTGATGAATAAATGGAAATGCTATCTTGTAACTTTTTGGCAATGGCATTTTTCGTTGTGGTTTCGTCCAAGAAGGATTTATATAAACCAATTATCCAAT